CAACACACGACTATAAGATATTCTATTTTTCCATAGAAATGTGTTCGCTCAAGAAAGACTCCAGAAGATATTGATCGTAAATAATAAGACTTTTTACGAAGAAACAGGAATAGATATTCGCATTCATATACATAAGAATTATGTAGGAACAAAAAGAATCTTTTATTTCTTTTTGAAAAGACGTAAATAGATTTCTTTGAAGTAATGATATTATTTAAATTGTGATATTCGTGGAAAAACAATCGCAATAAATGCAAAGAAGGAACATCTTTGATCCAGCATTGAAGGATTTGAACCAAGATCTCCAGATGGATGGGATGGGGTATTAGTAGATCTGACACATAATTTAAATGTGATAATTTATCCTCTAAAAAGGGAAAAATTGAATGAATAGATCGTAAATTCTGATATTTTGTTATTCTTTTTTCTTCAAGGGAAAATGCTAATCTCGACGAGAATGGAATTTCTAGAATGACTCCAAAACCTTCTGATACCATTTGAGAATAAAAATGAGAAGAAAAAGAATTCTTGCATCCCCAAGATTCATTTTTGTTAGAATCATTCACCGAAGAAATCAAAGATTTCTGTTGATACATTCGAATAATTAAACGTTTCACAAGTACTAAACTAGATTTATTGTCAGAACCAACAATTTCTACAGGTTCATAAAAAATAAAACTATTGAAGCTATGAGAATGAGCAAGTGAGTAAATATACTCCTGAAGGAGTAGCGGATACAGTAAGTTTTGTTGCCGAAATCTATCTTTTTTCAATATAAATATCCTTCCAATCTTGCCATTTAAATACATTTCTACTGTAATTAAAAAAGAGAGTCACTTCTTGTGTTATGAAATAATACATAGTGCAATATGGTCAGAACGGCGTATGCGTATGTTGTATATAGTATATTGTTTCTCTTATACTAAGATACTATTTAGAATAAAAGATTATATAAAAGTAATAACAAATAAAGAATATATACCCCGGAGACAAAGAGCCCAATCTACAGATCTACAGATATTTTTTCTTTCCCTTTCTATCCTATTTTGTTTTCTTTTCCTTGTTAATCTAACTAGGAATCTAGAATAACAATAAAAGAAAATAGAAAATAACAATAAGAAAAAGGGGTAAAAATCTTTTATTTTTGCAACCCAATCACTCTTTTAACTTTGGAAAAAGAAAATCTTTTTTTTTATCACTATACTATTTCTTCTACACATCCGTCTCCAACCCACAATAAAGAATAATTAGGATTAATAGAATCAAAGGTGCACTTACAATTCACAAGAGAACCTTTTCCCACATCAGGCACTAATCTATTTTTAACGTATAATTAGTAATTTGATCGGGTAATCATTCAAATTAAGAAGGGAAGCTCGTTGCTTTTTTGTCTTACTCAAATTGGAGCCATAAGGCTCTATCCATTTATTCACTAGACCAAAAATAGTTTACTTATTTTTAAAATTGTTTTTCTAAATAGAAAAATTATCGTTCTATTTCTATTCTGAGTAATAGAAATCTTATTTTTCTATGATTATATTATTCTTTTTTTTTCTATTCTTTTTACGACATGCTTTTTTTTCCATTTATTACCTTTCAGGATCAGTCGTGGTCTTATAAACTCTACCAAGAGTCTAGACGAATTTCTTCATCCAAATGTGTAAAAGATCATAGTCGCAATTAAAAGCCGAGTACTCTACCGTTGAGTTAGCAACCCGGATCAATATGAAGTGTATATATGATCAAAATAAAAAAAAATCCAGCAAACTCATCCATTTTACTAAAGTAAAGGAAAGAGCCAATAGGGAATGGGGATAAAAAGATCTATTTATATATGATCAAATTATTATATTTGTTAGATACGCCATTGTCAATATGAATGGACTTTTTTGAAAACAAATTTAAATAAATTATATAGAAATTTGTGTTGGATTAGCACAACATAAAGAATCAAAATTTTAGCGGCAAAAAAAATAAGGAAAAGGAATAAGGTAGAGTATAGAAAAAATAATGGTTTTATTTAATCTAAAAAAAAAAAGTAAAATACAAGAAGGAAGATTACCCCCCCTTGTTGGGGGGTTCCACAACAAGAAGCGAGAAAAAAATACGAATAAAAATAAGAATAAAATAAGTATGAATAGAACAATAAAAGAAGAAATTTTGAATAAAGAATTATACAATGATAGGTACTAGTTACCCTATCCTTTTTTTATCAAAAGAAACTTTAAATTCTTTAAAGAATTCTGCCTTCCTTAAAATATCATAAACAGTTCCTGTGGGCTGAGCGCCTTTTTCAAGGAAATATAAAATAGCAGAAGCATTTGAATAAGTTTGATTCTTTATCGGATCATAAAAACCCACTTTTCGAATATCTCTTCCTTCTCTTCGGGATCGAACATCAATTGCAACGATTCGATAGATGGCTTATTGGGATAGATATAGATAAAAGATGCCCCCCTAGAAACGTATAGGAAGTTTTCTCCTCATACGGCTCAAGAAAAAATGATTTTTCTGTCTATATAAATAGAAAGAGAAATAGAAAGAAAAATGGATCCATAAAGAATTAGACTCTAATTTGAGCCTTTTTTTTCCTTCTTTACAGAAAAAGAAATTTCATTTGTACTCCTAACTCAAGTTGGGTAGTTTTTAAAGAGTTCAAAAGTAAATACTTAAAATTTCTTGAGCTGTCTCTAACCTCTTTTTTTGTCTCCTTTCGGATATATTTTTTTTACTCATTTTGATCCAATTGTTGAGACAAGTTAAAATAGTGTTTCCTTGTTCCGGAATTTGTTGTCTTTGCTTTGCGCTTTGTGAAATCATTGGGTTTAGACATTACTTCGGTGATCCTTACTCCTTTTCAAAAAGACAGCAACATACCTTTTGTTTTTTGTTATTTCTAAGGAAAAAATCATACGAAAGATTGATCCCTTTGTGATACACTCTTAATCGAAAAAGTTCAAAAATTTCGAAAAATTTTAACCTCTCCATTTATCTATATTTCGATTAAGATTGATGATATATTTACAAATTTACAAAGTTGGTCTAACTTATTGATTTTAACTAACCCTAGATTATTCCCCCAATAAATGAATCAATCATTTTTGCTCGAGCTCCATCATATGCTATACCTTATATATACCATTATATACCATTAATATCTTTATTTAGCAACCCAAGACAAATTAAATCAGGTTCCTAGCAGAACAAACTATGTCGAGACAAGAGCACCTTCATTCGTATAGAAAATGGTGGATGTCAGAATCCACAGCCAATCATGTCCTTCAAGTCGCACGTTGCTTTCTACCACATCGTTTCAAACGAAGTTTTACCATAACATCCCTCTAATTTTATTTTAATTTTGAACCGTATGCAATTGATTCAATATGGAATCATGAATAGTCATTGACTGAACCGATACATAATAATCTACACTTATAGATAAGTGTTTATCCGGAAATTAAAATTACCCCATATTTTCTCATATGAATAATATCACATGAAAAAAACAAACCATTTTTAAGCAAACTTATTTACATCTTCAACAGATCTTTCGGGATTGTCCATCATAAAAGATCCCTCTTTTTCTTAAAAAAAAAAAGAAATGAGAAACCTCAAAAAAAGCCTTTGACTTTACTTTTATTCAAATGAAAAATAAGTCCCCATGAATGGATAAAAATTTTTATCCACTTTCACTAAATACTATACTAACTTTAATAATTACTAACTAATCAATATTTTATTGAAATCTTAACTATTAATTATTAATATAAATTATAAATATTCAATTATACAATAATAGACTAATAAGATAATATTAATAAGAAAAATAGACAATTATGAAATTTGATTTTATGATTCTAATATTAGGATTTACTTATTATTTACCATCTCTAATTAAATCTCTAATTAAATATGATTTTCATTTAATTAAAAAAAGAGAGATAGTTTGAGAATAAAGTTTCTTTGTTTTAATTATTATGGAGTAAAAAGGGAGTAAAAAGAATCTCGTGTAAGATAAGATCGAAGAGAAAATAAGAATCCTTGTATTCTGATCTTTTTGCATCCATCTCCATCATATAAAATAAATAATCGTTAACAAAAGTAATCACGAATTATTGAATAATAAAATACTTTAATAAACTTTAGTAAAGAAAAAGAAGGAAAAAAAAAGATATGATTCTAAGAATCATTCTTATAATTCAGATTGTATAACATTGTATCCAACATTCAACAGAAAATTGTTGAATGAAATTATTAATTTTAATAGAGAAGAATCTTTCGTTTCTTATGCAAACGATCTGGGACGGAAGGATTCGAACCTCCGAGTAACGGGACCAAAACCCATTGCCTTACCACTTGGCCACGCCCCATTTTGATTTGGTCTAAGAAAAACTAAGATAAATATTGGTTATTCGTCAATAACCAACAAAAAAAAATATAGGACATGCTATCGCTAGAATTCAACACAATAGATATAGAATCAAAAAGATTAATTGATCATTACTTATAATTCAATTAATATATTGTATGAAAATATAATTCCTTGTATTACTATTTATCTTAAATTATCCCTCAGAAAAACAACTAAATACAATCTGATAATTTATTATCATTTAAATTTAATTTGAAAATCTTTAATAACAATAAAAGAATATTTGTTATGTTTAATATCTTTAGTTTAATCTGTATCTGTCTTAATTCTACCCTTTATTCGAGTAGTTTTTTATTCGCCAAATTGCCCGAGGCTTATGCCTTTTTCAATCCAATCGTAGACGTTATGCCGGTTATACCTTTACTCTTTCTTCTCTTAGCCTTTGTTTGGCAAGCTGCTTTAAGTTTTCGATAAAAATGGAATATCTATTCAATTCATAATTTATTTGATAAAAAAATATTAAAAAAATATGAGATTTTTATTCTGAAAATCAATAAGATTCATATAAGTCTGAAAATTAGGAAACCTCAATTAAAAAAGCAAAATTCTGGTATTTTCTATTTTATATTGAAATGGAATAAGGGAAGGGGAAATGATCTTTATATTTAATAAGCTAATCAGCTTATTTCTTCTTTTGTTCTAACCTTTCCTTTATAAGATCCCATAAAATACCTAATTATAGATATGGATATGGCAAGAACTTTTTGGTAACGAAAAAATACGAATCTTATTACATTAGAAATAAATTTCAAAAAAAAAAAGAAGTTTTTTTTCATATTTATAGTGTCATATCAAAATAGTGTATAGTGTGTGTCGTAAAATAGGTGATCTATTTCCTTAAAAAAAAAGATCTTATCTTGGAGATTTGTAATGCTTACTCTTAAATTATTCGTTTACACAGTAGTAATATTCTTTGTTTCTCTCTTCATCTTCGGATTTTTATCTAATGATCCGGGGCGTAATCCTGGGCGTGAAGAATAAAAAAAGAGATGAGATTCATTTTTACTTTCTTTTTTCATAGGTCAAAGATTTATAAAAGAAAATAATCAAGATTTATTACAATTTTAAAATCTCAAGTGATCAGGGGTCGGAGAGAGAGGGATTTGAACCCTCGGTACGAATTATTCGTACAACGGATTAGCAATCCGACGCTTTAGTCCACTCAGCCATCTCTCCTCATTCCAAATTGGAAATTTTTCATGTGATTTCACACGTAAAGATTTTATTTTGTACAAAAGGTTCATTTACCTGGTCTGGTTAAGTAGAAGTACTGGCCGGGCCAGTACTTCTTTTGTTCCGACGAATAAAAATTGTTCTTGAAAAAAAAATTATCTATTCTTACTGTATTCTATATTATATATTATAGTATATAGTATCTTGAATATAATAATATATATAATAATATATTAATATAATAATTATATTAAATTAGATCAGAGTATAAATGAGTCTAAATTAGAATATTCTAGAATATTCAGTCTTTATAGTAAAAATACTAAAAGTGTTCTAGTAATAGTATTACAGTCTATTAAAGTATTTTAAGTATATAGTAATATAGTACTAATATCTTTTGTCTTTCTTTTCTTATTCTTAAGTATAAATTCATTAATGAAGAACAAATCTCATTCTAAATGAAAGTTTAATCCCAATTTAACCGAATTCCTAAAATCTGACGATTCGAGTGAAGGGAGGTTTCAAAAAAGATACTTATGACTTTAGTACACTATTGAAATTTGAAATTTTACTAAACTTTTTGCTATTCTACCTATTCTTTCTTCAAGTTTTCAATCCCGCACCGCGGCGCAACAAAATACGTATTCATGCTATAATCTTCATGATTCTGATGCTATCTTGACTGTGTATAATTACTTTGTTGGACAAAAGGCCCTTTTATATCCAATAATGAATATGTAGCGGGTATAGTTTAGTGGTAAAAGTGCGATTCGTTCTATTAACAACTTCAATAGTTAAGGGGTCTTTCCATTTTTTTTTTTTCATATTTCATATTCCGATCAAAAACTTTATTTCTTAAAAAGATTGAATCCTTTACCCCTCAATAGGACATTTGAGGTAAGAATATACATTCTCACGATTTCTATCCAAAAGGCAATCATAATTTTGATAAAAGAATTGGATTATGGAGTCGAGAAGCATAATTTCTTTGATTGGTTCCATTCTTCCAATTAAATGAGTATGAAGAAAGGATCTATGGATTATAGTACAAAACTTTCAATCGTAACTAAATCTTCAATTTTTGCGCTGAAAAAGGAGGAGATTGAAGCCAAATAGCTATAAAATGATGGTTTTGGTTTACTGGAACCCTCGGCTTCTTGTTTCAGCTCGGTAGAAACAAAATTCTTTTCCTTAGGATCCCACGAGTATAAAAGAAATAGGGAACGAAATAACTAGACTAGAGACTAGAAAGATTTGATAGAATCCCCCTCTTCTATAGGGATCATCTAAAAAGCAAGTAGCTTTAGATGCATTCGTAAAAAAAGCTGACATAGATGTTATGGATCTCATTTTTTCTCTGGTGGGAATACATAGATCTTCCATAAAGGAGCCGAATGAAAAACAAAATATCATGTTCGGTTTTGAATTAGAGATGTTAAAAATGATCAACCAACGTCGACTATAACCCCTAGCCTTCCAAGCTAACGATGCGGGTTCGATTCCCGCTACCCGCTATATATTTTCACTTCATATGATATACAGATGCATTATCCTTTTTGATATGCATACTTATTTTTATTGTATTCCCTAAATCCCTCTAATCCTTTTTCTTTCTTTTTTTTTTTTTCAGAAAAAAAAAAAAAAGAATGCAAAAATAGGAATGAAAGGCGTCCATTGTCTAATGGATAGGACAGAGGTCTTCTAAACCTTTGGTATAGGTTCAAATCCTATTGGACGCAATTTATTTATATATATCTATTCTAGATAGAAAATAGAAAAAAAAGAAGAAATCTTTTTTATAAAGTTTCTAAAGGATAAAGGACCTTTTTTGAATGATTTGAATCAGAAATCTTTCTCAAGGATTTCTCTTAAGTAAGAATATTAAGAATATACTA